CCAATTGAACAAATCAAGTCTAATCTGATATAACGAAAAAAAAAAAGAAAATGGGTAGAAAAACTTATTAGATATCACTCAATTGACTTCGGTATCTAATAAGTTCTACCTACTATTGGATTTGAACCAATGACTCCCGCCGTATGAAAGCAATACTCTAACCACTGAGTTAAGTAGGTTATTTATCACCAAAAAAAGGACCCATCACTTATAGGATTATAAGTGGAATATCATTTCTAAGCAATACCAATCTGTTAACAGTAGACGGATCAGAGAGCTATCATGTGGGATTATGGAATATCCATCTTGACAAGAAATTATCCATATGTTAATATATCTATGACAAGGGCTATAGCTCAGTTAGGTAGAGCACCTCGTTTACACGTGCGCTAATGCTTTTCAGGGGAGCCCATTATGCAATAAACATAATTGATCTTATTGACAAATCGATGTCTTACTCCATGGATTCGAGGGAACAAGAGAACAATAGCCTGACAAATATTGGGTTCGGTCCGATTCAGGTGCAAATTCAAGTGCCAAATCAAATAGAACCCGCCATTGATTTGATAGTTGATAAGGTAAATACCCAGTCCATTCAATGCTAGGCATAATGAGTATAAGGGCCTCAAAATAACCTTTTTTCGTCCTATGAACTTTAAGGTGTATGAAGTATCATATTCGACTCTTGCAGCGTAGCGATAGAGACTCCATCTAACTTAGTTTGATCTAGGCCGAAGGCAGACCTAAGTCAAGGTAACCCTTCTTTGAAACACTTTGGTATTGCTCCTAGATCAGAATACAAATGATGAATCAGAGCACATGGAACCATCTCATTATTTTCCTGTAAAGAAAAATATGGTGGACTAACTGATCTTTACATCAGTTTATGAAAGAGCCCAATGCAACAAAATGCATGTTGGGTCTTTGAAACAGTTCGAATCATTTCGATAATAATCAGTTTGATCTGTTTTACCGAGAAGGTCTACGGTTCGAGTCCGTATAGCCCTAATACATTCTATTTTAGTTTAGTATAGTTTTCATTTCCTCATTAGTACTTGTTTATAGACTGGCCGGTTGGTTGGTCCAAAAGTATTACCGCATGTTCATGTAAATACATAGGGACAGGAAAATAAAAACAATAAAAAACAATAATTCATTCCAATAGATCTAATCAGTATTTGTAAAATCTCGGATAAAATACTCATCTTCCTCCATTAATCTTCGTGGATGGATTACATATGACCTTTTTCCTCTTTTCCTGTCCATGATTAAAGAGTTAGTGATATATTTTTGCGTTGGTATATCGAATCCGGTCAATTTATGAAGTGAGAATCATGACATGATTCTGTCTAAAAACTTCAACAGTCACATAGATCTAGGACCTATTCTTTTCTTGTATTTGTTTTGTGTGTGGAGTCGCCTGACTAATCGCTTTTTGACAGAACAACAACCCCAATTGATTGATTCAGAGATAATGCAGAGATAATGAATTGGTCCTAAATGTATCAATTTCCTTCTTCTATATTCTATGAGTTGAGTTGGTTTTGGGATTTGGTCTGTCAAATCATTCGATAATGTCTAATTCTTTCTATTAGAAGTATCTTTCTTATGTAGATTAGATAATTTACGATTCCGTCTATTATACCACTCTGTGGTATCTTTCATTGTGTAATGTGGGTTTGCTGTAAAACAAACCTTTTTCTTGTAGTGAAATCCAACCCATCGGGTGGTCTTACTATTACTAAGTGTTATTGCCGTAACAAAACAAACAAGTATTTTGGTTCATTCCAAATCGCGATCTTTCTTTAGTACTCGAGATTGGTCTGAAATGGAATGACTCTTTTTTTTTTTTCATTCTAACTCTAATGAAATAACTCGATTCTTTTTATTTTATTTCTGAGAGGGTCAGTCGGTATAGTACAAGAAAAAAGTTTCGAATTTTTTTTTGTATAGAAAGATATGAGTTGTTATATGTAAACTCGCAACTCAACGGATTGAATCAAATCAATTAAGGAAAATAGAAATGAAATCCAGGATAAGGAAAGGAGAAAAAAATATAATCGTTCGTTGCTTTAGATTATGTTTATGTAATGTATTCGTATGAAATCAATAGAAGCAATGATCCTATACACAGATATTAATGAAAAAAAAAAATGCTTCGAAAAGAATATGCTAGAAATCCCTAGATATTTTACCCCATATGACTACTGAAATTTTTTCAGTTTTGAAATTCTTTTTTATATTATATTTCTATATTAATTATATTTTTTTATATGTTTTTATTTTCTTTTATTTTTATTTTCATTACATATATATATATATGTAATGAAACATAGGATTAATTCGCATTATTAATTTAGTAGTATTATCAATTAGTATTAGAATATGTGCTAGTATAATATTTAATTAATATTTTAGTTTAGTAATTAGTAATTAATTACTATTTAATTACTTGACTTTTTACTTTTTTTTCTTTTTTTATATTATCGTACTTTTTTCT